ATCAGGATGCAATCCATGCCATTGAATTTACAGGAGAAAGACTTATCATCTCTATGGGATTAGATCCCGAGTTATTGCGAAGCAAAAAAACGATGAGATTATGGAAGTCAATATTCTCGCATTTATTGCTACTGCGCTGTTCATTCTAGTTCCTACTGCTTTTTTACTTATCATCTACGTAAAAACAGTTAGTCAAAGTGATTAATTTGAATGAAACTTTACTTATTAGTTCTTATCAACGATTGAAGAAAGGGATTCAAATTCCAAGTCTTAAATGAAATGATCGGGTTGGAGTCAGCAGTATATGAGATAGTATGGTAGAAAGGTTCATATAGTTCTTTCTACCACACTATCTATTATTGTAGAAAGATATGGGCTTGATATAAATCAATCCACAATATATACCTATATATCATATATATATGTACATGTAAATAGCACTCCAATTCTATTTCTTTGCTACATCAATTTGTATTGATCCCGATCAATCTGAAATAATCGAACGTCAACTCTTCTAATTCCTGGGTTTCTAATTATTTTCAATATGAATCTCCGGATCCATCGAAAGAATCAATGGAGGAAGAATAGTATGGGCATAGGCATATATTATATAAAAGAAAACCAAGCCCTTTTTTTTAGCATTACGAAGAAGTAATTGATTGATCCGTTAACAGATGATCCAAAGAGTTCTATAGTAACTTCTTCGGATTTTGAAAAGGATGTGGTAGACCCCACCGATTTTTCATGCTTGAACCATGACATGAGGCGAGTCAATAAAGCATAAATAAGATTCCTAGGAGTATAAAACAAAACGGTAAGTACGCATACCCGCAAGATTTTATTATGTTATTCGTAATACCTCTTTTCTTTGGACAACGACTATGTCTATGTCGCCTCGGTAGAAAGTACATATCTACGTAATAGAAGAATGGCTTCTTCTTTGAACAGCAAAGAGAAGAGGGAAACAAATCAAAAAAAAAAATAGGGGTTGGCTGCTCCTCATTGTAATATGCATAATTCTAGTAAGAGCCGGTTCCTCAAAATAGAATATTTAGCAAGAATTCGGTTGGAAAAATTTCCCATTGGGAATCCAGTCGTTGAAATATTTGTTTGATCAAAAGGTTCTTAGGATTCCAATAGAATTTATGAAGTGGAGATATTTTGATTTTAAAACGCTTTGCAGAACGATCTATTAAACAATTGATACAATTCGATTACTCAATTAGTAGTACCCCTAGAGTCCACTTCTTCCCCATACTACGAGTGAGAGGGAAAATGTAAAGACTACCATTAAAGCAGCCCAAGCGAGACTTACTATATCCATGTGAATTGTGTCCCCTATCTCTATGAATATAAAGGAATTATTCCATTATTGATCACTAATAATAGTGGAATCAATGGTGCAGAGTCAAAATGGGATTGTGACCTAACGTTATTGATGAACCAACCCAATGAATACACTCGTAACAAGTCCCTATATGATTTCTGGTGGAATCGGGAAGCACTAAGTACAAGCAAGATACGTAGTTACCTCCTTGGGAGTCTCAAGGGGATGTTACTAATGGAACATGTAGGAATAGTAAGGCCTATTGTTTGTTTTGTTGCCTTTCATAAACAAAAGTAGAAAAAAAAAAATATACCATCAAGATAGATAACTATCTATCACATATCCCTATCTCCCATCTAAGCCTTACTGTCTCTACTTCTGTGAAACAATTGGAAGACGCCCTATTACATTCTTGGCAGGGTTACCCAAAAGAAATCATTTTTTTTTTTTTTTCTACTTTGATTCTATAAATATTCTATAAAAGGCAATCACCCATACAATATTAATATTAATTGAAAATTGAAAACCTGAGCACTCAGAGACTCTCGTAAGTTTGTCTGGATACAAAGTATCTTCAGTTCTTTCCACAACTCCTAATTTGATTCTCCATCAGTCTACCCAATCTAATTCAAGACTCAGTCAGTAAACACCAGTAGGGTGAGGTAATTAGGAAGTATTTAGAGTCCTTCCTATAATACCTACTTGGATCCTAGGAGCAAGGATTTACAGTCCCTTAGGAACCTTCCTTTGTATACACGGATTTACGGTCCCCGACTTTCGTAGTTCTGAATCTCACAATTGAATCTTACTATAGATTTGATTCGATTGATAAATCAAATCAATAGCCTGAGCGCATCAGTAATAAGTGAGTATTTCTTTATTCATATTGTATTGGTATGATACCGGTTTGGGCCACACCCGGATTTTTGAAGAAATAATTGAAAGTCTTTTATAGAACCCCCTCCCCTGATTCTTAAAATCCAGTATCGACAGTCCTCGCTCCTTACCTCTGCTTCTGCCGGGCAAGAATTTAGTGAGTTCTATTAGGAGGGTAAGAGATTCCGAGTCTTTTGTTAATCAGGCGACACCCGGATTTGAACTGGGGAAAAAGGATTTGCAGTCCCCCGCCTTACCACTCGGCCATGCCGCCAAAACGATACAAAATAGATATAG